TAGCATTGGAACTGCTATGTAGGCTTTTGCTTACCGAGGGTTCGAATCCCTCTCTCTCCTTACCTTCACCTAATTTACCGATCTTACTAATCACAATAGATCAAATAGCAATGGATACGACTATTCCAACAGTTAGACCTTTCTTTGATATGGATTCTCTATTCCTAATGGCTGTGGTAGGGAAAAGACTGTTAAAGAAAAGAGTAGACAAGGAATGAATGAAAATATCCCTCTCGGTCTATGGCACCTAAACGTAAGAAAAATCCGGATCAAATCCTTATTTATCTTAACCTTTGGTTAATTTACTTCGCCGAAAGGCAGCAAAATGGGGTCGAACCCTTATTATTATTAGTTTAGTCTTTTTTTTTAAGTCTGACGAGAATAATATTCTACAACTAACAATTCATTTATTTTCAAACCAACCCACTTACTATCTATTATTTGATTGACTAATCCTTTATATTGGAATGCTTGAAGAGTCAAATGGTTTGGCAATTCCTCATTAGGGGATGAATCGAGAGAATTTTGAATTAGAGCTTTAGATTTTTGTTCATCCCTCGCCGCAATAGTATCTCGGGGTTTGCAGCGATAACTTGGTATATCTACTATACGACCATTGACTAAAATATGTCTATGGTTAACTAATTGGCGAGCTCCCGGAATAGTCGGAGCCATACCCAACCGAAAAAGGATGTTATCCAGGCGCATTTCAAGCAATTGTAGTAAAACCTGACCTGTTGACCCCTTTGCCTTTCCGGCGATACGAACGTATTTAAGTAATTGTCGTTCTGTAAGACCATAATGAAAACGCAATTTTTGTTTTTCTTCTAGGCGAATACGATATTGGGATTTTTTCCCGGAACGCGATTGGTTTCTAAGATCACTTCCAGCTCTGGGCCTTTTATTAGTTAGCCCTGGTAAAGCCCCCAGGCGACGTATTTTTTTGAAACGAGGACCTCGGTAACGCGACATAAAGACTCCTTCTTCTTATTTATATTTAATTATTATTATTAATTCTTATTGATGAAATTTCATTCTACAGAATAAATCTAAACTAAAAATGAACTAAATTCTAAATAAAGCCAAATTTACTGAAGTATTATTCTATTAAAGAATAATGAGATGGATGAGTTGGATAAATATCCTTTTCTTTATCTTTATATTCTATATATAGAAAAAGAAAAGGATTCTTTTTATGAGATAGTTGGAAATTCCTATAACATAAAAAAGAAAGGCTTTTGCGAAAAGAGGAAGACTCTTTTTTTTTTTTCAATATTCTTTGATTTCAAAAATGCATTATCAATCATGTAAAACATCGAATAAAATAAATAGAGAAAAGCCGACTATCGGAATCGAACCGATGACCATCGCATTACAAATGCGATGCTCTAACCTCTGAGCTAAGCAGGCTCACATAAAATAAATTCGACATACATAAGAATTCACTCTCAGAATTTTGCTATTAACTATTTAAATTCTTGGCTATTCATATTCGCTATTATGATTATGAAAATATTAATTAATAATTTAAAGATTAAAGAATAGAATATAGAATTTCAAATAACTGTTAAATATTATATTATAGAACATAACTATTAATGTAGCGATATATAATTTCAAATTTTTTATCACAATTAAATATTTTTTTTTTATATTTTTTATTATATTATTAAAAAATAAAAAAAAAAATCGACCGTTCAAGTATTTGAAATTTTTTGAGGAAAGGAGTGGAAGAGAGACATATGTTTAGGGTATGTATCCACCTATATTGAATTGCGGATACAGAGATGATAAAATATTTTTTGATTGGACCAAATATGAGCCTCCTATAGATATAGAATATGAAAGAAGATAGACAAGAAATCAAAGACAAAGAGGAGAAAACACTTTTTCGAGACAGGAATCGCCATCTATCTAATGAATTCAACTGTTCCGCTATAAATGAAAGAAAAAAGGGAACGAGATCACAATGAGATTTTCATCTCAAAAAGGGGGATATGGCGAAATCGGTAGACGCTACGGACTTAATTGAATTGAGCCTTGGTATGGAAACTTACTAAGTGATAACTTTCAAATTCAGAGAAACCCTGGAATTAATAAAAATGGGTAATCCTGAGCCAAATCACGTTTTCCGAAAACAAACAAAGGTTCAGAAAGCGAAAATAAAAAAGGATAGGTGCAGAGACTCGATGAAAGTTGTTCTAACGAATGGAGTTGATTGTCTTACATTGGTAGAGGAATCCTTCTATCGAAACTTCAGAAAAGATGAAGGATAAACCTGTATACATAATACAGAAGAATTGGTATGAATCGATTCCATATTGAAGAAAGAATCGAATATCCATTGATCAAACCATTCACTCCATAATCTGATAGATCTTTTGAAGAACTGTCGGACGAGAATAAAGATAGAGTCCCATTCTACATGTCAATACCGGCAACAATGAAATTTATAGTAAGAGGAAAATCCGTCGATTTCAAAAATCGTGAGGGTTCAAGT